GGATATCATCCTCATAATTATCCATGACTGTTTTTGTCTTTAGCATGACCACTTGATGAAAAAGAAGGGGGGAGATGACCGATACTACTGGAAGGATTCCTCTTTGGCTGATAGGTACTGTAACTGGTATTCCTGTGATCGGTTTAATAGGCATTTTCTTTTACGGATCTTATTCCGGGTTGGGTTCATCTCTGTAATACTGTAATAATCATATGAACCAGATTAGATTGTAGACATGAAAGAGTAAGAACTCAGCGGGGCCTTACCCCGCTGAGTTCTTACTCTTAGAGCGAGACTTTGATCTGATGTTTCAAACCACTTTATTGTATTTCTTTTTTATTAGAATGTTTTTGAAGAATTTAATCTATTGACTGATTCATAGTTTCTGTCATTCCTAACATAATATTCACTATTATATCAATATTTTGAATATGAAGCAACAAGAAAGGAGGAATCCATCGATTTTATGAATAATCTAATATATATGGATTTATCCATATGAAACATCCTGAAAATAATTTTCTTTTTAGACTCAACTATTTAGACTAAATTAAAACAAAGAAGAAATAGAAAAAAAAACTGTAATGAGATAATAAAGAAACAATTGGATATGCGTAAAGATCTAATCCGCTTTTCAGCCAAAACAAAACAAGAGAAGTCTTTTTTTGTTATTTTACTAAGTTATAAGTTGAAATGAGTTTAAGAAGTTCTATTTGTTCAATTATACCCGGAAAATAAAACAAGGAATAAGAATCTTTGGAAAACAAAAGAAAAAATCATGATCCCGATACAAGACGACACAAGAAAAGGATTTTCTTGTGTCGTCTTGTATCGGGATCAACTTGTATCGAATCGAATAGACGATTAGAAATATAAAGACTAAGAATAAAAGAATAAGAATACTTTCTATAAATACTATAAATAGAAATCTTTTTTACTTTCCTTTTTCCCGTCCTTGCCTTTTATTCTATTCCTTTGTATACTTATTTTCTATCATTAGTAATAGTATACAAGTAAGAAGTTTCATACATCCCGCAAAATAAAAAAGAAAAAGAGTAAAAGAGTCTAAAAAAAAACAAAGAAAAGACTTATAGAATTTTTTGAATCATATATCAGTCTATCAATCAACAAGAATTTGGCACTTTTACCAACTTTCTTTTAAGGAATCTCTAGATCTAGAAATTCATTTCGTACAACTGAACCTTTTCAAACTGTTTCTTTTTCAGAACCAAAAAGATTTGTGCCAAAATCACAGATGCCAAGAAGAACAGAAGGCCTTGGACTCGTAATGGATCTTGAAGCACTATTTCTGTGTCTCCCTGACCAAAACCTCCTACATTTGGATTACTTGTTAATGGTTGATCAAGCTTGATGGATTCACCTTCTGAAACAAGAAGTTCTGGTCCTGGAGGTATAATATCAACCACTTGACGTCCTTCTGATGCATCAACTATGGTTATTTCATATCCCCCTTTTTCTTTACGTGCTATTCTGCTTACTATACCAGCAGATGTAGCATTATAAACTGTATTGTTACTCTTGCTACCATCAGGATAAATCTGACCCCTCCCTCTGTTCCCACCTACATATATGGGATATTTTAAGAAATGAACGTCTTTTTTCGTAGCAGGGTCGGGGGAAAGAATAGGAAAGACGATTTCACTATATTTCTGACCGGGAACAGGACCTATCACAAGAATATTTCTTTTATTAGGACGATAAAACTGAAAAGAAAGATTGCCCATCTTTTCTTTCATTTCGGGAGAAATACGATCGGGTGGGGCTAATTCGAATCCCTCGGGTAAAATAAGAACAGCTCCTACATTCAAAGCCCCTTTTTTACCATTAGCAAGAACTTGTTTCAGTTGCATATCATAAGGAATTCGAACAACTGCTTCAAATACAGTATCAGGAAGTACAGCTTGCGGAACTTCAATATCCACGGGCTTATTAGCTAAATGGCAATTGGCACATACAATTCGACCAGTTGCTTCTCGTGGATTTTCATAAACCTGCTGCGCAAAAATGGGATATGCATTTGAAATAGATGTTCGAGTTATTACATATATCATGATTGATACATAAATGGATCGAGTCATCTGTTCTTTTACCCAAGAAAAAGTATTTCTATTTTGCATGGTCCAATCATTGATCCCCGGAATTTCTACAATAAATTTGATAGGTAGCTAGTAGAATTCCCTATCCACAAGTTTGCCATTGTATTGATTATACTAAAAGAATTGTACTAGTAGAATATAGTATGAATACCTTGAATTGAAAAGGTAGAAGTATAAAGAATAAGTAAGATGAAAAATGATTTCTTTATACACAAAGAAAGGTTCTGATTTTATTGATATCAAATGATATCAAAAGATCTAATGAATTATTCATTCATTGAATGATAAATTACTACAAGCGAAGGAGATACACGATTTAAAAAATGGAAGATCCAATATTTCACAATTGTATCTAGAATCACTGGAAAAGTGGAAACAAGACCAGATATAATCTGATCATTCTGAGCCAATCCAAAATCATTGTAGATCGAACCAATCATTAGTTCCCAACCATGGGTCGAGTGAAATCCGATCCATAAATCAGTAACTAAAAGAATTGAAAAAGCTTTGATTGTATCACTTAAGTTATAGAGAAATTCCTGAATCCATGAATTTAAAATGAAAAGTTCTTCATTACCCAGAAAAAAATAACCACTTAGAATAGCGAAACAGATTAGATTTGTAGAGAAATGCAAAATGATATGGAAATGAGATTCATTTTGTCTTTGGACCAATTGTATTGTTTCCTTGTGCATTCCTATACGAAGCCTTTGCATATGTGTCTCCGAGTACTCCTTTATCATCTCGTCCAACAGGAATAGTTCTTCTAATTCAATAAATTTTTCTAGAACATTTTTCTCTTGAATATCATTCAAAGGGATTTCGGATTGCCTAGTATTCCACCAATTAATAACCCAAGTTTCTAGACATTTCTTAAATGAGATAGAAACCCACCAGGGCAAAAAGATTATAGACACAAGATATGGGAGGGAAGCCAATGCTTTGTTTTTTTTCATTCTGTATCCGTGATGTGAATTGTTAATGAACCTGTTTCATTAGTCGATTCTATCTGAGATTTCTATGAAGTACGAATTATATAACAAGAGCCTATAACTCTAACAAGAATAAGGTATCAAACCTATGAATCTTTTCCTTTTTTGTTTTTGTGTAAGAATTGAGTCTTTGGATCTAGAATAGAACATACAAGAAAGGCTCTTTTCGAATGAAAAAAAGTCAATATTCTTTCCATATTCCAGAGATCACAATTAGGAAAATTGTAACCAATTTTCCTTTCATTTATTCCTTTCAATGAAGACTCGAAAACCCATTTGAACTAACAAATAAAATTTGGATTGAAAGACGAACCCTACCGGATTCTTTAATTCTTTTATTTCCATTTCGAATTTGAAAGATTTCACTGTCTAACCGCAGCGCAGGGATAGGGGGATAGGGTATCAATTCAAAGGCCTAAAAAGAAAGAGGAATTATGTTTTACGAAAACAAAAGACATGCTAGGATATTTGATGAATCTATACTTATTTACTTATTACTTATTAGACCTTTCTTTTACTAGTCTAAAGAGTGAAGCCAGACACCATGTGTATGCGTATACAAAATAGTTATTGTTCCATATACGTCTTCCCACTTTTGAAATGTATTAAGTTCCTTCTCTCATGCTGAGATTTATTCTTCAGTTCATTTCAAAAGACTTCAATGGGTACGCGCAAGAAATAGGCCAATTCGGCAGCTTTTTGTTCAATTTCTCGTGGAGTCAAATCCTCATCAGTACGGGTCAAGGGAATGGCTCCTTGACCCTTGATTTCCATATAAAGGACACGACGAGGAAAAAGACCCTCTCTCACCTCCATTCTGATTGATTGGATATCTTTCAGAAAGAAACGAAGGAAGATGCGACGATTCCTTCCAGGAAATCCCCAACGAAAAAGGGACATTATCCCTTCTTTTCTATCGAATCGGTCATAACCACTACCTACATTCCATGAAATTGTGCACCACAAATAAGAACTAATGAATAGACCTGCGATCCCATAGAAAGACATCACGATCCCTTGTGGGAAAAAAAGGATTTGCTGAGACGGAAATACGGATATCAGATTTTTACCAAGATAACTGGAAGTTCCAACCACTAAGAATCCTAGTGAACCTAAAAAAAGGATAAAGGCCCAGCAAAAATTACTTGTTTTTCGAGACCCCGTTATAAGTTCTATCCATATATGTTCTGATCGCCAGTTCATACTATACTAGATCCAGTTGCATTCGATTGGAATTGAGAGAATAACCCAAATGGATTTGACTTGACTTTTATTGCTTGATCCCGAAGTAACTTTCATCAACTAGCAGCATTCCAACAGGAACCATTAGGAATAATTGGTTAGATACATTGAGTTTCTATTTAAAAGATTTTTCAAAAAAGATTTGCTGATCATTTTGAATTTCATCATTTAATTGATTAAGCTATAACCGCATATACATGCATTAATGCCGTATATTATGCATCGGCATACATAACAAAACAACTCTTTCATTTGTTTTCGGAAAGGCCAAATATCATATATCCTACCATATTACATTAAAAAAAGTATCTGTATGATGATCCAGTGTTGAAATAAATTGATGAGATTTCATCGTATTTAGACAATCTTATTTCTTTGGACATAAAGAGATAAAGAAGCCATTGCGATTGCCGGAAAGACTAGGCCCACTAAAGGAACAAAAATAGAGGGAAAGTTCAAATCTATCATAGAATGGGTACCTCAATTTCATATTTGTACCTATTATAAATTTTAATTATAAAGATATATTCTAATAAGTCTATCTATTCATTATTAATATTAATCTATTAAAACTATTAAAAAGAAATTAGAAAGAATATTAAGATAATATTAATATGAAGTATTTAAGAATCAATAACGAATGTAGAACTCAATGAAGTATACCTATTCCTCTTTCGACACGAATATGTATGAGAATCCCCTTTAAGAAATTGGATTCTTCTTATCCCATTCTTATCTTCATCGTCTTTCTATCTTTACCTTTCAAAACATCAAAACAAAAAAGGTGTTTTGAAAGGTAAAGATAGAAAAGAGTTTCTTATGAGTTTCCGATTTTAACCAATCTTATCCAACAAACAGGGATTCCTAGTGAAAAACCGGGGGTTCTCACTAAATAAAAAGAACTTCTATATTCTTCTTATTTGTTATTTGAATATTTCTATTTTCTTTATTTGATTTGAGATTTCTTTTTTTTTTAGTATTTTCTTTTCATTTTTTCGATATATTTTTTTATCTCTTTTTCGTTGTTCTATTGTTCTATATATGAATAATGAATATGTCAAAAGAACGGAAAAAATCATTTTATTTCCCTAATTTCTCGGAAGGAGAAAGAAATTCTTTTTTATCTTGTTTATCTTGTCGATAGAGGGATGCTTATTTCTAATCAGGAAGAGATATAGAATAAAAAAAGGATCCGGGCCAAAAAGTCATTATCCAAAACTTCTGACTCTTACTACACTTATAACTGATGTCTCCAAAGAAAAAACCATCTTCTTAGTTTTGTTTTTTTCATTAGAATGAACTAAATGCGTATTCGCTACAAATAAAAATAACTGAAGCTAATGTTATACTTTCATTTGAAAATGAAGAATTTCAATCTTTTTGAAATTTTTTTTTTTAATCTTGATTCAAGGGAAGGAAACCGTGTAGCTGAAATAACTCATTCAGAACACCTTTTAAAAGATTACGTGGTACAATTGGGTCGAATAAGCCCTTATGGAATAAATACTCAGCCGCTTGTGAACCGTCGGGTACTGTCTTTTTCAATGTTTGTTCAATTACTCTTTTACCCGCAAACGCAATGTAGGCATTAGGTTCAGCAATAATGATATCTCCCAACATACCAAAACTTGCTGTAACTCCGCCAGTTGTAGGAGATGTAAGGATTGATACATAAAATAACTTTTTATTTGATTGATAATCATATGAAGCAGAAGATATTTTAGCCATTTGCATTAAGCTCAAACTCCCTTCTTGCATGCGTGCTCCTCCAGAAGCACACACAATAATGACAGGTAGAGATCGATTAGTAGCATACTCGATCAAACGGGTGATTTTCTCACCTACTACGGATCCCATACTACCTCCCATAAACTGAAAATCCATAACTCCAATTGCTATGGGAATACTGTTTAGTTGACCTACGCCCGTTTGAACAGCTTCAGTTAAACCCGTTTTTCTTTGATAAAAAGAAATGCGATCTATATAAGGTTCCTCCTCTGAATGAAATTCAATGGGGTCTATAGAGACCATATCTTCATCCATAGGCTCCCAAGTGCCAGGATCTATAAAGAGTTCAATTCTATCTGAACTACTCATTTTCAAATGATATCCGCAGTATTCACAAATATTCATTTTTGAACTAAAAAATTTTTTATAATTTAATCCATAACAATTCTCACATTGAACCCATAACTTTTTGTATTTTGTATTTAGATCGAAATCATTATATTTTTCTCTTCTATTGAAATAACTGCTACTAGTTTTGATACTAAAATTTCCATTTTCAATACTACTTGTACTTTCCGTACAAATGAAACTAGAAATGTAACTGTCGATATCATTGTAAATGTCACTATTAAGACTGATTTCAAAGCAAAGATAACTATCAATGCAACTATTAATGTGATTATTCCAATTAGATTGAGTATCATACATGGAATAATAATAATAGTAGTAATTACTACTATTAGACCCACTATTCAAATAACTAGGTAGTTCACTCAAAAAAGAACTAGCATTGTCAATATTAAAAATCTGATTTTCAATATCAAAATATACAGAATAAGTGTCACCATTACTATTTCTAACTAAAAAAGTTTGATCAGAGATCAAACTCCAAAGATTCCTGCTATCAAATAAAAAATTTAGATAATGAATATTACTGAAACTATAACTGTCCCAACTAGGAATCTTTTTATTCGCATCCTTTCGAATAGTTTCTTCACTTCCACTGGTATGTCCAAGAGCATCAAGACTATCCATTGATTTACTTAGTCCACACTTATGTTCTAACTTCTTGTTAGACAACATTGAATTGAACCAATATTTTTTCATAGATTCTTTATGCCCCTATTTTATGAAAACCTAATACTAATAGATGAATAGTCATTTGATGAAGAAAAAATCATTTTACTATTTCTTTTTTTTTTATTTCTCATCAGAATTCAAATAAAGCATATGATCCAATGTTAATGAAAAACGAGCGAGTCTTGAAAAGAAAGGATTCTCTTTTTGAGGAATCCGGTGAATCATTTCAATATTATGATAGAATCTTTTCCTCAAAAAAAATAGAAAAAGAAAGGTTTCTCTCATGTCAAACTTTCAATTCTCATAAAAAATATACATAGTTGTTTCTTCCCATAAATTAA